AAGGAGAAAGTGCGTATACAAATAGCGGAAGCCTGGGATAGTATTTTACTTGCTCAAGTAATGAGAGGTTTTTTATTAATAACCCAATCAATTCTTAGAAAATATATTATATTACCTTCATTGATAATAGCTAAAAATATCGTCCGTATACTATTATTTCAATTTCCGGAATGGTATGAGGACTTAAAGGATTGGAATAGAGAAATGCATGTTAAATGTACCTATAACGGCGTTCAATTATCAGAAAAAGAATTTCCAAAAAACTGGTTAACAGACGGCATTCAGATCAAGATCCTATTTCCTTTTCGTCTTAAACCTTGGCACAGATCTAAGTTACGAGCCCCTTATAATGATCCAATGAAAAAGCAAGGTCAAAAAAATGATTTTTGTTTTTTAACAATTTTTGGAATGGAAGCTGAACTACCTTTTGGTTCTCCCAGAAAAAAACTTTCATTTTTTGAACCGATTTTAAAAGAACTCAAAAAAAAAATGAAAAAATTGCAAAAGAAATGTTTTATAATTCTAGGAATTTTTAAAGAACAAACAAAATTTTTTCTAAATGTCTCAAAAAAACCAAAAAAATGGATCATTAAAAACATTCTGTTTATAAAAGAAATAATAAAAGAACTCTCAAAAATAAACCCAATTATATTATTTGGATTGAGAAAAATAGAAGTATATGAATTGAGTGAAATTAAAAAAGATTCAATAATCAGTAATCGGATGATTCAGGAATCGTCCATTCAAATTAGATCTCAGAATTGGACAAATTATTCATTAACAGAAAAAAAAATGCAAGATCTGACTGATAGAATAAACACAATCATAAATCAAATAGAAAAAATTACAAAAGACAAGAAAAAGGGATTTATAACTTCAGATAGAAATTTGAGTTCTAACAAAATAAGTTATGATGATAAAAGATTGGAATCACAAAAAAATATTTGGCAGATATTAAAAAGAAGAACTGCTCGATTAATCCGCAAATCCCATTATTTTATAATATTTTTCATTGAAAAGATATACATAGATATCTTTCTATCTATGATTAATATTCCTAGTATCAATACACAACTTTTTCTTGAATCAACAAAAAAAAATTTTAATAAAAACATTAACAGTAATGAAGCAAATCAAGAAAGAATTAATAAAACAAATCAAAGTTTAATTAAATTTATTTCGATTATAAAAGAGTCACTTTCTAATACTAATATTAGTCTTAGTCAAAAAAATTCAAAGACTTTTTTTGACTTATCTTACTTTTCACAAGCATATGTATTTTACAAATTATCACAAACCCAACTTATTAAGTTAGAGAAATTGAAATCCGTATTTCAATATAATGGAACCCCCTTTTTTCTTAAGAATGAAATAAAGGATTTTTTTGTTGTAAGACAAGAACTATTTCATTCCGAATTAAGACCTAAGAATCTTCGCAATTCTGGAATGAATCAATGGACAAATTGGTTAAGGAGTCATTATCAATATCAATGTGATGTATCTCAAATTAAATGGTCTAGAGTAGTACCACAAAAATGGCGAAATATATTGAACTGTATAGCTCAAAATAAAGATTTATATAAAGATTTGTGTGATTTATATGAAAAAGATGAATTAATTCACTACGAAAAAAAAACAAAAATTGAAACGGATTTATTATTGAATCAAAAGGATAATTTTAAAAAACAATATGGATATGATCTTTTAGCATATAAATCTATAAATTATGAAACTAAGAAGTACTCTTCAATTTATGGATCACCATTCCAAGTAAAAACTAACCAAGATATTTTTTATAATTACAACACACATAAACAAAAATCATTTAATATGGTAGAAGATGATATTCGAGATATGGATAAAAATACGGATAGAAAATATTTTGATTGGAGAATTCTCGATTTTTGTCTTAAAACGAAGGTCGATATTGAGGCCTGGATCAATATTGATACTGACACTAACAGTAATAAATATACTAAGACTAGGGTTAATAAGTATCAAATAATTGATAAAATCAATAATAAGGGTCTTTTTTATCTCACACTTCAGCAAGATCAAAAAATCAACCTATCCAATCAAAAACCCCTTTTGGATTGGATGGGAATGAATGAAGAAATACTAAGTCGTCCCATATCAAATCTGGAACTTTGGTTCTTGCCAGAATTTGTGAGACTTTATAATACGTATAAAATGAAACCGTGGGTTATACCAATTAAATTACTACTTTTTAATTCTAATATAAAAAAAAATGCTAGTGAAAACAAAAGCATCACTGGAAATAAAAAAAGAGATCCTTTTATATCAATATCGTCGAATGAAAAAAAATCTCTTGAATTAGAAAACCGAAATCAAGGAGAAAAAGAATCCACGGGCCAAGCAGATCTTAAATCAGCTCTTTCAAACCAAGAAAAAGATGTTGAAGAAGATTATACGGGATCGGACATGAAAAAACATAGAAATAAAAAGCAATACAAGATCAATACAAAAGCGGAGTTTGATTTCTTCCTAAAAAGGTATTTGTATTTTCAATTGAGATGGGATGATTCTTTAAATAAAAAAATAATCAATAACATCAACGTATATTGTCTCCTGCTTAGACTGATAAATCCAAGAGAAATTACTATATCCTCTATTCAAAGGGGCGAAATGAGTCTGGATATTTTGACGATTCAGAAAGATGTAACTCTTACAGAATTTATTAAAAGGGGATTTTTGATTATTGAACCAATTCGTCTAGCTATAAAAAATGATGGAAAATTTATTATGTATCAAACCCTCGGTATTTCATTAGTTCATAAAAGTAAACATCAAATAAATCAAAGATACCGAGAAAAAAAACATGTTGATAAGAATTCTGATGAAGTCATTACAAAACATCAAAAGATGACTGGAAATAGATATAAAAAAAATTATGATTTGTTTGTTCCTGAAAATATTTTATCGCCTAGACGTCGTAGAGAATTGCGAATTCTAATTTGTTTAAATTCTAAGAATAGACATAGAAAGGCATCTTTTTGTAATGGGAATGAGGTAAACAGTCAAGTTGTGGATAAAAGCAAAAAATATAAAAAAAAACTTATAAAATTAAAGCTATTTCTTTGGCCCAATTATCGATTAGAAGATTTAGCTTGTATGAATCGTTATTGGTTTAATACCAATAATGGCAGTTGTTTCAGTATGGTAAGGATACATATGTATCCGCGATTGAAAATTCATTAATAGTAAATTTTTCCTATATTTCCCATACCATATCTGGTCTATGACGACAAAGAGATGCACGCATACATTGTCTTACATTCCATTCTGATACATGATACTAATTCAATGACATATCAATTAGATCTAGAATGAACAAAATTTTCTTATTTTAGGTCTAAACTTTTATCTTTTGTGAGTGAAGAAACCAACCATACTTTTGTATCCCCTTTCATTTCAAATCCAATTTTAAAATGAAAATAGGATTGAGTAAGTTTTATTAAATTAAAAAAATTAGAAATTAATAACGAAATTCAAATTATTGTATATACCAAATAAAAATTAGGGGCATTATTATTACTGATCAATAAAGATATCTATCAATAAAAAATATCTTAAAATAAAAAGAGGGGGGGGAGAGAAGATTTCAGTTTATGGTAAAAAATTCATTCATCTCAGTTATTTCACAAGAAGAAAAAGACGAAAACAGAGGATCTGTTGAATTTCAAATAGTTAGTTTCACCAATAGGATACGAAGACTTACTTCACATTTACAATTACACAAAAAAGACTATTTATCTCAGAGAGGTTTACGTAAAATTCTGGGAAAACGCCAACGATTACTGTCTTATTTGTCAAAGAAAAATAGAATATGTTATAAAGAATTAATTAATCGGTTGGATATTCGGGAGTCAAAAACTCGTTAATTTTATTTTTATAAAGGCATTTTGAATTATTTGATTTATTAGATCTTGAATTTTAATGAACTTTTTTTCGTTTTCAGCAATTCATGAAAGAATGAATCGAGGAAAAACCTATGAATATACCGGCTACAAGAAAAGACCTCATGATAGTCAATATGGGCCCCCACCACCCATCAATGCATGGTGTTCTTCGACTCATCATTACTCTAGATGGTGAAGATGTTATTGACTGTGAACCAATATTGGGTTATTTACACCGAGGAATGGAAAAAATTGCGGAAAATCGAACAATTATACAATATTTGCCTTATGTAACACGGTGGGATTATTTAGCTACTATGTTCACAGAAGCAATAACTGTAAACGGACCGGAACAGTTGGGAAATATTCAAGTACCTAAAAGAGCCAGCTATATCAGAATAATTATGTTGGAGTTGAGTCGTATAGCTTCTCATCTGTTATGGCTCGGTCCTTTTATGGCGGATATTGGTGCACAAACTCCCTTTTTCTATATTTTCAGAGAAAGAGAATTAGTATATGATCTATTCGAAGCTGCCACCGGTATGAGAATGATGCATAATTATTTTCGTATCGGAGGAGTAGCGGCCGATCTACCTCATGGCTGGATAGATAAATGTTTGGATTTCTGCGATTATTTTTTAACAAGAGTTGCTGAATATCAAAAACTTATTACACGAAATCCTATTTTTTTAGAACGAGTCGAGGGAGTAGGCATTATTGGTAGAGAGGAAGTAATAAATTGGGGTTTATCGGGACCAATGCTGCGAGCTTCCGGAATACAATGGGATCTTCGTAAAGTTGATCATTATGAATGTTACGACGAATTTGATTGGGAAGTACAGTGGCAAAAAGAAGGAGATTCATTGGCTCGTTATCTAGTCCGAATTGGTGAAATGATAGAATCCGTAAAAATTATTCAACAGGCCCTGGAAGGAATTCCAGGGGGACCCTATGAGAATTTAGAAATACGATACTTTGATAGAGAAAGGAATCCGGAATGGAATGATTTTGAATATCGATTTATTAGTAAAAAGCCGTCTCCTACATTTGAATTGCCGAAACAAGAACTTTATGTGAGAGTAGAAGCCCCAAAGGGAGAATTGGGAATTTTTCTCATAGGGGATCAGAGTGGTTTTCCTTGGAGATGGAAAATCCGCCCGCCGGGTTTTATCAATTTGCAAATTCTTCCGCGGTTAGTTAAAAGAATGAAATTGGCTGATATTATGACGATACTAGGTAGTATAGATATCATTATGGGAGAAGTTGATCGTTGAAATGATAATTGATACACCGGAAGTACAAGATATCGATTCTTTTTCTAGATTAGAATTTTTTAAAGAGGTTTATGGAATTCTATGGGTTCTTGTTCCTATTTTGACTCTTGTAGTGGGAATCACAATAGGCGTACTGGTAATTGTATGGTTAGAAAGAGAAATATCGGCAGGGATACAACAACGTATTGGACCTGAATACGCCGGCCCTTTGGGAGTTCTTCAAGCTCTAGCAGATGGGACAAAACTACTTTTCAAAGAAAATCTTTTTCCATCTAGGGGGGATACTCGTTTATTCAGTATCGGGCCATCCATAGCAGTCATATCAATTTTAGTAAGCTATTCAGTAGTTCCTTTTGGATATCACCTTGTTTTAGCGGATCTCAATATCGGTGTTTTTTTATGGATTGCTATTTCCAGTATTGCTCCAATTGGACTTCTTATGTCGGGATACGGGTCAAATAATAAATATTCCTTTTTAGGCGGTCTACGAGCTGCTGCTCAATCGATTAGTTATGAAATACCATTAACTTTATGTGTGTTATCAATATCTCTACGTGCGATTCGTTGATACATAGACATAAACTTTTCTCTATTCCTTCCTTTCAAGGAAAGGGTTGGAATGGATTGAGTAGATATCTTAATTTTTTTTTTATTCATTATTCGGGTTGATGAACTAAATCAAATAGTTATATGAGTGAAAGAAAACAGCTTATATATAAATTCGCAGTAAAAAGATTGATTCTCATTTTCTATGTATAAGAGTTAGAGAGTTAAGCGGAAATAAACATAAACAGAAGAGACCGTTTCCCCCAAGATTGGTTGATTAGTCATCCTGACTTGAAGCGGGTTCAAAAGATCAACCGTATTGAGTTTTCACTATCATTTTTATGTATTAGCATAACGGGGGATTGAGCAAAAACGAGTGGATGGTTAGAAACACGAACATATGGAAAGGATTAGTAATGGAGACTATGTAAATTCTCCAAAAGGACATTTTTACATAATATACAAACAAAGAATACTAATTGGGGCTTTAAGTTGGTAGAAATGATCAGGCAGTACTCCCCATGACACGATTCCGATCCAGAGTATACTCCTATCCACCGATTTAATAAATAACTATTCGAAACGAAATAATCCTTTACTTTATTTTGAAAGCCCTCTTTTTCTCAGAAATAGAAAGAAGAATAGGAACGAAAAAAAAAAAAAGATATACTTTATTTATTATTTGTTACTTTTATTCTTTCCCATATACATATTAATAGATATAGAATTTGTGTCATAATTCATTAATTAATATAGAATTTTTTTTTCGTACGTGAAACCAACGGGTTATTGATATTTTTACAAGAAGTATTTTATTGAACAGTTAAGTTATTACTGAACAAAGAAGAATTGAAATTATTATTGAAATTAATTAAATTAAAGAAAGGATGAGATCAATTCAGAAGTACTTTTTTGATTTTATTTTGAATTAAAATAATTCTAACAGACAGAATTTAATTGGTCTAATTTGGGACCGGCCGATAGTTATCCATCCTACAAACATATCAAGATTCAAAAAAGAATACTGACGCGGTCCCTATATTTATTTCTGGCCTTCAAGGAGCCGTATGAGGTGAAAATCTCATGTACGGTTCTGTAATAGCGATGGTAACAGTGATGGTATCACCGACTATAATTATCTAACAGTTTAAGTACAATTGATATTGTTGAGGCGCAATCAAAATATGGTTTTTGGGGATGGAATTTGTGGCGTCAGCCTATAGGGTTTATCATTTTTATTATTTCTTCCCTAGCAGAATGTGAGAGATTACCTTTTGATTTACCAGAAGCAGAAGAAGAGTTAGTAGCAGGTTATCAAACCGAATACTCGGGTATAAAATTTGGGTTATTTTATGTTGCTTCCTATCTAAACCTATTGGTTTCTTCATTATTTGTAACAGTTCTTTACTTGGGAGGTTGGAATATATCTATTCCGGACATATATGTTTCTGAGCTTTTTGAAATAAATAAAACATGTGGCGTTTTTGGAGCGATAATTGGTATCTTTATTACATTAGCTAAAACTTATTTGTTCTTGTTCATTCCTATCACAACAAGATGGACTTTACCGAGGCTAAGAATGGACCAACTATTGAATCTTGGATGGAAATTTCTTTTACCTATTTCTCTCGGTAATCTATTATTAACAACTTCTTTCCAACTCTTTTCACTGTAAAGTAACATTCTATATTCACAATGTGTCTCAAACAAGAGAAATAAACAAACATAAAACTATTCATATATATATTAACGATATGTTCTCTATGGTAACTGGGTTCATGAATTATGGTCAACAAACAGTACGAGCTGCAAGGTACATTGGTCAAAGTTTCATGATTACTTTATCCCACGCAAATCGTTTACCCGTAACTATTCAATATCCTTATGAAAAATTAATCACCGCGGATCGTTTCCGCGGTCGAATCCATTTTGAATTTGATAAATGTATTGCTTGTGAAGTATGCGTTCGTGTATGTCCTATAGATCTACCCGTTGTTGATTGGAAATTGGAAAATGATATTCGCAAGAAACGGCTGCTTAATTACAGTATTGATTTCGGAGTCTGTATATTTTGTGGTAATTGCGTTGAGTATTGTCCAACGAATTGTTTATCAATGACTGAAGAATATGAACTTTCTACTTATGATCGTCACGAATTGAATTATAATCAAATTGCTTTGGGTCGTTTACCAATGTCAGTAATTGACGATTATACAATTCGAACAATTTTGAATTCGCCTCAAATAAATAAGTAAATCTCTTATTAACGAATAATTTATAATTACTTTACTAATAACTAATATAGAAGGAATTTAGGTTTCTTTCGTGTTGTTTGGTCAATAACTACAAATACCAACTATTGATTGGTTGGTAAGAAACGCGTCTTAATTTGGATTGAAAATCCATTAATTAATATATCCATAATTGTTTTAAAATATATAGTTTAGAATTAGAACGACTCTTTCAGATAAAGAATGAAATTAGTCCAATAATAGTACTCACATTTATTCATATCCCTTAGTATTTATTTACTTAGGATTAAATTAGGAATTGCTCAAAAATCATAAAAAAAAATTTTCTGGTCGGGTCTCAATAAGGTCATGAAAAACATTTCTATTTATCTCTTATTTTACATATAATGGATTTGCCCGGACCAATACATGATTTTCTTTTAGTCTTTCTGGGATCGGTTCTTATACTAGGAGGTATGGGGGTGGTATTATTTACCAACCCCATTTATTCTGCCTTTTCATTGGGACTGGTTCTTGTTTGTATATCCTTATTCTATATTCTATTAAACTCTTATTTTGTAGCTGCTGCACAACTCCTTATTTACGTGGGAGCTATAAATGTTTTAATCGTATTTGCTGTGATGTTCATGAATGGTTCAGAATATTACAAAGATTTGAATCTTTGGACCATTGGGGATGTGGTTACTTTGCCAGTTTGTACAAGTATTTTTGTTTTACTCATGATTATTATTACGGATACGTCATGGTACGGAATTATTTGGACTACAAGATCAAACCAGATTATAGAGCAAGATTTGATAAGTAATAGTCAACAAATTGGAATTCATTTATCAACAGATTTTTTTCTTCCATTTGAATTCGTTTCGATAATTCTTTTAGCCGCTTTGATAGGTGCAATTGCCGTGGCGCGACAGTAAAAAATTTATAGAATTAGCAATGCACATTAAACTCTGTTCGGTTTTATTACATTACATTTATTTCCCTTTAATTAAAGATTGTTTATGTCTAAAATAGAAATTATTCAATCTATTCTATTAACAATAGAAAATCTATTAACAATAGAAAATCTGCCTTTGTTCCGTACTTTTTTTTATTCTAGTCAATTGAATCTGTTGAATTGTTGTTCAGTTCATATTGAAATGAATCGAAATTGATAAGGAGTTGGTCAATGATGCTCGAACATGTACTTGTTTTGAGTGCCTACTTATTTTCTATCGGTATCTATGGATTGATCACGAGCCGGAATATGGTTAGAGCCCTTATGTGTCTTGAACTTATACTGAATGCGGTTAATATGAATTTCGTAACATTTTCTGATTTTTTTGATAGTCGCCAATTAAAAGGAAATATTTTCTCAATTTTTGTTATAGCTATTGCAGCCGCTGAAGCAGCTATTGGCCCGGCTATTGTTTCATCAATTTATCGTAACAGAAAATCAACTCGTATCAATCAATCGAATTTGTTGAATAAGTAGTATTAATCATATAAATTCTAATATTCATAAATTAGAATTACCATGACCATACATTACGTAATAATACATGTTTTCAAAAATGTAAGAAATTAAAGTATCTTGGCTCTATCGCATGAGTCAATCCAGAAGTAGATTGATTAGAAAAATTATGATAAATTATTGATTCATCTGGTGTCTAAATATATGATTCATTTACAAGTTTACTAGATCGAAACTTTCTGACATTCAAAAATTTATAGATCAAAATGTCACATTCAGTAAAGATTTATGATACGTGTATAGGGTGTACTCAATGCGTGCGCGCCTGCCCAACGGATGTATTAGAAATGATACCTTGGGACGGGTGTAAAGCTAAGCAAATTGCTTCTGCTCCAAGAACAGAGGACTGTGTCGGTTGTAAGAGATGTGAATCCGCCTGTCCGACAGATTTCTTGAGTGTTCGAGTTTATTTATGGCATGAAACAACTCGAAGTATGGGTCTGGCTTATTAATACGTTCCAGAAAACCCCACTTGAATACATTTGATTTTTTTACCTTTACCGACAAAAACCCGCGCTCAAAAACTATTTATTTTGAGCACGGGTTTTTCTGGTCCAAGTTTATCTTGTTTTTACCATGAATAATTTTCCTTGGTTAACGCTAGTTGTAGTTTTGCCAATATTCGCGGGTTCCTTAATTTTCTTTCTCCCTCATAGAGGAAATAAGATAATTCGGTGGTATACTTTAGGTATATGCACAATTGAACTCCTTCTAACAACCTATGCATTCGGTTATCGTTTCCAATTGGATGATCCATTAATGCAACTGACAGAGGATTATAAATGGATCGATTTTTTTGATTTTTACTGGAGATTGGGAATAGATGGAATTTCTATAGGACCCATTTTACTGACAGGATTTATCACAACTTTAGCTACTTTAGCGGCTCGGCCGATTACTCGAGATTCCCGACTATTCCATTTTCTGATGTTAGCAATGTATAGCGGTCAAATAGGACCATTTTCTTCTCGAGACCTTTTACTTTTTTTCATCATGTGGGAGTTAGAATTAATTCCAGTTTATCTACTTCTATCCATGTGGGGGGGAAAGAAACGTTTGTATTCGGCTACAAAATTTATTTTGTACACTGCAGGAAGTTCCGTTTTTTTATTAATGGGAGTTTTGGGTATTGGTTTATATGGTTCCAATGAACCAACATTAAATTTTGAAACATCAGCTAATCAATCGTATCCTGTAGCACTGGAAATAATATTCTATATTGGATTTCTTATTGCTTTTGCTGTCAAATCACCGATCATACCCTTACATACATGGTTACCAGACACCCATGGAGAGGCACATTACAGTACTTGTATGCTTTTAGCCGGAATCTTATTAAAAATGGGAGCGTATGGATTGGTTCGGATCAATATGGAATTATTACCCAACGCCCATTCTATATTCTCTCCCTGGTTGATTATAGTAGGCACAATTCAAATAATCTATGCAGCTTCAACATCTCCCGGTCAGCGTAATTTAAAAAAAAGAATAGCCTACTCTTCTGTATCTCATATGGGTTTCATAATTATAGGAATTGGTTCTATAAGCGATACAGGACTCAACGGAGCCATTTTACAAATAATCTCTCACGGATTTATTGGCGCTGCGCTTTTTTTCTTGGCCGGAACGAGTTATGATAGAATACGTCTTGTTTATCTCGACGAAATGGGCGGAATGGCTATCGCAATTCCAAAAATATTCACGACTTTCAGTATCTTATCAATGGCTTCTCTTGCATTACCGGGCATGAGCGGTTTTGTTGCCGAATTATTAGTTTTTTTTGGAATACTTACTAGTCAAAAATATCTTTTAATGACAAAAATATTAATAACTTTTGTAATGGCAATTGGAATGATATTAACTCCTATTTATTCATTATCTATGTTACGCCAGATGTTCTATGGATACAAGCTTTTTAATGCCCCAAACTCTTATTTTTTTGATTCTGGACCGCGAGAATTATTTGTTTCGATCTCTATCCTTTTACCTGTAATAGGTATTGGTGTTTATCCCGATTTCGTTTTATCATTATCAGTTGACAAGGTCGAAGCTATTATATCCAATTATTTTTTTCGATAGTTTTTGTGAGTAAACCAAAAAATGAAACTGAAATCCCATGATTTTAAAAATGGTTGATTGTACAATAAAAAAAAAAAAATAAGTCTTTTATATTCTTTTAAGTAAAATAAATAAATTGGAATTCTATTATAACTAGATATCTTTTGAATTTGTGAGAACCATTTGAATCAAGTAATGGAAATGATTCAAATGGTTCTTGATTGTTTACATGAAGTTTTCGTATATATACCTGTATGCCGTCCTATGTTTCTATTCGTCAAGTCTTTTATTCAATTAGATGTTAATGTAAATGAACCATAACTATGCAACCCTATTCCTAATAGATTAACCCCAAAATAGCATATCCAAATTATAAGAAAGCCCATTGAGGCCACAATTGCAGAATTTACACTTTCAAAATTTTTATTTGTTCTAATATGTAAATAAATAGCGAATATGGTCCAAGTAATAAATGCCCAAGTCTCCTTTGGATCCCAATTCCAATATGATCCCCATGCTTCATTAGCCCATACTGCTCCTGAAAGAATACCTACGGTTAAAAGGATAAACCCTAGACTAATAATACGATAACTCCAACGATCCAATTGTTGAATCAATTGATACCTGTAATAATTTTGAGACGAAATAAAAGAAGTGTTTCGTAAGACATTGTTTCTTTCGTTCACGTATTGAATCTCACTAAAGTAAACTGACTCATTTTCTAAATTATTGCTTTTACTAAAAATCCTTATGAATTTTCGAAATGTAATGACTAGAAGAGCTAGTGATAATAAAGATCCACACAAAAGAGCTGCATAGCTCAATACCATCATACTTACGTGCATCATTAACCAATGGGATTGGAGAGCGGGTACTAATATCGCGGATTGATGCATTTCAGTTAAAAGACCCGAAGTAGCAAAACCTTGAGTAAAAATAGCACTTGGCGCGGTTATTGCGCTTAAATGGTTTTTATGTTTTTTAAAATACGGAATAATATGAATAATGGAAAAACTCCACGAAAGAAAAATTAATGATTCATATAAATCACTTAATGGTAAATGCCTCAAATAAATCCAACGAGTAACTAATAATCCTGTTATGCAGAAAAAAGTAGCTATCATCCCCTTTTCTGACGAATCATCTAGTCCTACGATTTCATCGACTAATAAAATTATCAAATGAATTGTAATTACAATTGAAACGATCGAAAAGGATATATGAGTTAATATATGCTCTAAAGTTGAAAATATCATAAAAATTATTAAATTTATAAGGGCGTCCCTCAATTATAGGAATTGAAATCGGGAATTGAATTCATTATAGGACTTACTCTTTTAGAAGATGCCATGCCGCCACTCGGACTCGAACCGAGATGCTCTAGCACTGCTTCCTAAGAGCAGCGTGTCTACCGATTTCACCATAGCGGCTTATTCGAAATCATAATAACCTATTTTTATTCAATCGTCGAGCTTGAAGGAGTTAATTCAATCCAATATTTTTTTTTAGGAAACCATTCAAATTGATGAATAAAAACTTGTTTAAAAATTAGGGATTAAAACGTTTTCGTTAACGTTAATAATATTTATTTTTCTTATTATTATCTTTTTATTTAGTTATTTAGTATTTTAGGATGTCAATTTTATTTCAATTTAACTGAACTAACAATGTATTTTTTCGTAGGCTATTACTTTATGCTCTCCTAAAACTAAAATGGAACAGTTGTAACTAGATAATTTTTACTTCAATCCCTGGATATAAGTAAAAAAAATGTTCTGCCTCGTTTGCATTTTTTAATGATTAATTTCTTTTATCATTTATTTTATTAATCTAAAATAAAAAATGCATTTTATCGATTAATAAAAAAATCGAATTTTTATATAACACAATTTCAGCGATACACTCAAAAGATTTATGTAAATATTTGCATAGTTAGGTTGCGTTAGGATTTTTTGTTGTGTAGAGAATTTGCGTTAAGATTTAGCAAACCCATTAAGTTAGGTATTTGGGATGGTCGTATCAATCATATAAAAAAATTTCGTATAGAAATTGTACCGTACTTCAAAATATTTTCTAAATTTTTTAATTAATATATATATATTATATCTTGATCGATCTTCCAATCGAAACATAGGATCTAAAATAGATCACTCAAAATTGGCGCATTCGTCATATAACTACCTAAAAATGTAAACGGGGCTTTTATTAATTTAATTGGGTTTAAGGAATTTATATAGTGATAATAATTTCTAAAACCCAAAATAATGGTTTAAAAGATTATAAAAAAACATTTTAAACTTAATCAATTAGTTTCAACGACCTCTTCTTTATAATATAAAATCAAAAATATAACTAAAAAAAAAATTCTTTTTATTATTGAGTAAGGGCGATGGGGAAAGTGATAATCCCCATCCGGAAAATGATAAAACATACTAAAATGAAAGGCGAAACCTTGCGCTTGCGTTTACCCTTTTTTCAAACAAAAAAGTACCATTCATTTTTAGAATTCAGTAGACAACAGAATTCTTATCTATATCAGAAACGAAAGAAAAATTTGGCTTCAAATTTAAGTAAAACAAATTCAATTTTATATTCGTTTAAATTAAAACATTATGAGACTAATTCAAATTCTTTTTTATTTATTTTATTTTTAATGTATATTGTTTATATTTTAATTTATCTTATATATTAATATTTATTCTTTTACTATTATGATGTTAATATTAATTATAATTGATAAATATTATTTATCATTTTTATAACTTATAAATAAACTATAAACAAAATTATATCACTTTATTAGTTATTAGAACGATTCAGATTATTTATTTGTTACACAAAAAAAACTTTTAGAACTCCCGGTAGAAAGAGATTTCGCTAACGAAAAAGCTTTCAATGCTGCCCTATATCCCTTCCTTTTCCAAATATTTTTACGAATACGTTTTTTTGAAATAGAGGTGCGCTTTTTTGGAACTGCCATTAAAAAGTTATAATAGGTTTTTCGGTTGGATGTGAAAGACATCTATTGTTCAAAATCAATTGTTCTTTACTATTCTCTATCTATTTTTTCTCTAAATTAGACTCCAAAAAAAAAGGGGGGGGTAAAAATCACATAAAATATTAATAAGAACGATAAGGTACACTATGCCAAATAGATTGAAGTTGATAAAAAAAAAAAAAAAGATTGTCCGTTTCGTTTTCTTTCTATTTTCGTCATGTTACATTTATACATGTAATAAAAAAATCGAAAAGTTTAATAACCCAATCCTTCTCCCGCTTAATAAAAAAAAACTTTAATAATTTTTTTTATTATATTAATTAATTTAATATTAATTTAATTGGTCAAGCTCGAAGAAAGAGTCCACAAAATTTAAATTATCAAATGAGACTAGTAGTTAATCTGTTAAAGGATACAAAATACATAATTTAAAGGCATTTTATTTGCCCCCTTTTTTTTCCGTAAAATTAAAGTGTTGGATATCATAGCATTTCCTACAAATAGCTTTTATTGTAATGGAAGACAAACAATTAGTTACAAAACAAATTGGTTAATGATTCTAAATAACCGAATTACAATAAATAGTTTTAGTTATGGGCTTTATGATTCATATCAAATACTGTTTTTGGTATAATTATTTATCCTTGTTCTATAGATATAAAAAAATTATTGTAATACGTAATAATTAAAATGAAAATTCTAATTTTCATTTTTTATCTTCATAAAATTTTATTTAAAAATTTGAATTTAATATTAACAATTCAGTATTAATAAAATTAAATACGTATTTATTTTTCACTAGTGACTTATTTATATCATTTGACCAATTATAACCTCTTGATTTTAAATATTTGAAGTAGTTTGGAAAGATTCAGAATAATTAAGGCTAGAAAATTCTATTTAAGTTTTATTTTATATATCTTAATTTTTTTTTTTATTAACCGACCCCTTTCAAAAGAAAAGAAATAAGAACCGGTGACTCAGAAACAATTAATTAAGATAATTTTTTTTTTTTTTTTTTATTATGGAATATACATATCAATATTCATGGATTATACCTTTCATTCCACTTCCAGTTCCTATCTTAATTGGAACAGGACTTCTACTTTTTCCAACGGCAACAAAAAATCTTCGCCGTATGTGGGCTTTTCCTAGTGTTTTATTATTAAGTATAGTTATGGTTTTTTCAGCCCTTTTTTCTATTCAGCAAATAAATAATAATTCTGTCTATCAATATGTATGGTCTTGGACCATCAATAATGATTTTTCTTTAGAATTTGGCTGCTTGGTTGATCCACTTACTTCTATTATGTCGATATTAATCACTACTGTTGGAATTATGGTTCTTATTTATAGTGACAATTATATGTCTCATGATCAGGGATATTTGAGATTTTTTGCTTATATGAGTTTTTCCAATACTTCAATGTTGGGATTAGTTACTAGTTCTAATTTGATACAAATTTATATTTTTTGGGAATTAGTTGGAGTGTGTTCTTATCTATTAATAGGTTTTTGGTTCACACGACCCAGTGCCGCGAATGCTTGTCAAAAAGCGTTTGTAACTAATCGTGTTGGGGATTTTGGTTTATTATTAGGAATTTTGGGTTTTTATTGGATAACAGGTAGTTTCGAATTTCGGGATTTGTTTGAAATATTCAATAACTTGGTTTATAATAATGAAGTTAATTTTTTATTTGTTACTTTATGCGCCTCCCTATTATTTGCCGGCGCTGTTGCTAAATCCGCCCAATTTCCCCTTCATGTATGGTTACCTGATGCCATGGAAGGGCCTACCCCCATTTCGGCTCTTATACATGCCGCTACTATGGTAGCAGCAGGAATTTTTCTTGTAGCTCGGCTTCTTCCTCTTTTCATAGTTATACCTTACATTCTAAATCTAATAGCTTTGATAGGTATAATAACATTATTTTTAGGAGCCACTTTAGCTCTTGCTCAAAAAGATATTAAGAAAAGCTTAGCTTATTCTACAATGTCTCAATTGGGTTATATGATGTTAGCTCTAGGTATGGGGTCTTATCGAGCTGCTTTATTTCATTTGATTACTCATGCTTATTCGAAGGCATTGTTGTTCTTAGGATCTGGATCAATTATTCATGCGATGGAAGCTATTGTTGGATATTCTCCAGATAAAAGTCAGAATATGGTTCTTATGGGCGGTTTAAGAAAACATGTACCAATTACAAAAACTGCTTTTTTATTGGGTACACTTTCTCTTTCTGGTATTCCACCCCTTGCTTGTTTTTGGTCCAAAGATGAAATTCTTAATGATAGTTGGTTGTATTCACCTATTTTTGCAATAATAGCTTGGTCCACAGCAGGATTAACTGCATTTTATATGTTTCGGATCTATTTACTTGCTTTTGAAGGACATTTAAACGTTTATTTTCAAACTTACAGTGGCAAAAAAAGTAGTTCGTTCTATTCAATGTCTCTATGGGGTAAAGATAAAGAAGGACCCGAAATTATTAAAAAAAATTTGCGTTTATTATATTTATTAACGACGAAAAACAATGAAAAAACTTATTTTTTAAACACATATCGAATTAATAGTAATGAAAATAGTAATGAAAATGTAAGAAGCACGGTGCAGCCTTTTATTAGTATTACTCGTTTTGGCACTAAAAGCACTTTCTCATATCCCCATGAGTCAGACAATACTATGTTATTTCCGATGCTTGTATTAGTTTTATTTACGTTGTTCGTTGGAGTCATAGGAATTCCTTTCTTCAATCAGGAAGGAATAGATTTGGATATATTATCCAAATTGTTAAGTTCATCCATAAATCTTTTACATCAAAATAAAAAGAATTCGGTGGATTGGTATGAATTTATCACAAATGCAATTTTTTCAGTTAGTATAGCTTCTTTCGGAATCCTTATATCGTCTTTTTTATATAAGCCTGTTTATTCATCTT